TAATTGTAGAAAGAATCAAAAGTTGCGGATAACTCTTTTTTTTACCTTTTTACCCGGATTCCCGATTACTAATTAAGAAGTCTCTATCAACAAGATAAAAACGTGAGTTCTTCCTTTCGTGAAATTGGGCAAATAAAACGAATTTCGTCTTACGTATATAATCAAATTCAAATTATAGAAAAACTAGATATAAAAAATAGATATATAGTTTTGTATCTTTCTCCATCTCCCGAAAATCCCATTTTCACTAAAAATCCCGGCTGTGTCGCATTCTAACGAATCTTTCGATAATTTGTAAGAAACTCTTTCTTTATTAAATTCGAAGACAAAAACAAAACACAAAGAAATGAAGAAAAATAATAAAATGGATTATCATATGTATCTTTTCATGTAGATAGATGAATAAGTCCATTTATTTAGTTCTACATTCCTTGGACTTATTCTATATACTCACTTAGATACTTATATCTCTAATAAGAATTTTAAGAATTTTCAAATTGAATTAATTAATAATAACTACGAATTCATAATAATTACAATTATTAATTATAATTAGTATAAATATAAAATATGATATTTAAAAAAAATAAGAACAGGTACAAATAGTAAATCGAGGTACCCATTTTATGACAACTTTCAATTTTCCCTCTATTTTTGTGCCCTTAGTAGGCCTGGTCTTTCCGGCAATTGCAATGGCTTCTTTATTTCTTCATGTTCAAAAAAACAAGATTGTTTAGATCCGAGGGGACCCAATCTCATCCTTTGAAACTTAGACTTGTAGCCTATAACACAGATATTTATTTCGGGAAATATGGTAGAACATGTGATTTCCGCCGAACATAAAGGAAAAGCTCTTAGGCCTGCAGAAAATGATCTATGGGTAACTGAATTCTAGCTCCTTTCAAATAGATCAGGATCGCCGAATGCCTAAAATGTAAAGTTGGTGGATCTATATGTATATCAATATGTATATTGGGATCATATATCATATGAAGGGTATGTTATTATTTTAGATCTAACCAATTTGATGAATTACTCCTAAAGGCTCCCATCAAATCAAACTAGTGCTAGTTCGCACTAGTGCTAGTTGATGAGAGTTCATTCGGAAACAAAAAAAGTAAAGTCAAAATAATTTGGGGTATTCTCTCAATTCCAATAAAATGCAATCGGATCAAGTATGAGTTGGCGATCAGAACATATATGGATAGAACTTATAACGGGGTCTCGAAAACTAAGTAATTTTTGCTGGGCCCTTATCGTTTTTTTAGGTTCATTAGGATTCTTATTGGTTGGAACTTCCAGTTATCTTGGTAGAAATTTGATATCTTTTGTTCCGTCTCAGCAAATCATTTTTTTTCCACAAGGGATCGTGATGTCTTTCTACGGGATCGCGGGCCTTTTTATTAGTTCCTATTTGTGGTGCACAATTTCCTGGAATGTAGGCAGTGGTTATGATCGATTCGATAGAAAGGAAGGAATAGTGTGTATTTTTCGTTGGGGATTCCCTGGAAAAAATCGTCGCATATTCCTCCGATTCCGTATAAAAGATATTCAATCCGTTAGAATAGAAGTTAAAGAGGGTATTTATACTCGTCGTGTCCTTTATATGGACATCAGAGGCCGAGGGGCTATTCCGTTGACCCGTACTGATGAGAATTTGACTCCACGAGAAATTGAACAAAAAGCCGCGGAATTGGCCTATTTCTTGCGCGTACCGATTGAAGTCTTTTGAGAAAAGGAACTGGGCTGGAGAACGAATGCTTTCTCAGCAGGAGGGAAAAATGCAAGAATCCTGTTTTTTTCTATAACTAAGTGATACTTTCGATGCAGATAAATCATATCTTGTAAATTACTTTCTTTTTGTCAATCGACCTTTTTTTATCCTTTCATTTGTGTTCTTGACTACCCAATAATGGGTTTTCTTAATAATGATAACTGGCCCGTTTCTGTCTTGTTTTGCCGCTCATTTTTTTGATCATCACAATATCTTTCTCTCAATTATTCTATTCTTGACTAATTATTCTATTCTTGACTATAGGGAATCGTTGGAATTTTTTTGAAATATTGGATATTTTGATAGAAAAGGAGTTCTTTCGTCTCAAAATCTCAATAATATTCATTCCTTAAAGGACTTTTTCGGGCATTCATCGAAAGTAGACACTTGTTTGGAATTTGATGAATTGAGATATCCGGAAACATGATTTTGTATTATTTCTTCAGTCGAATTCGAAGTGGAGTCTTAGTCTATTTCTGTATTCTTTCTAGATTCAAACAAAATCACAAAAAATAGATTCATAGGTTTGATACCTTGTCTAGAACTCATGTTTGAAAGAAATATTCGATCACATAGAGTCGACAAATGAAGTGGGTTAATTACAAATTCACAGGTGAAAAATGGCAAAAAAGAAAGCATTCACTCCTCTTTTGTATCTTGCATCTATAGTATTTCTGCCCTGGTGGATTTCTCTCTCATTTACTAAAAGTATGGAATCTTTGGTTACTAATTGGTCGAATACTGGTCATTCCGAAATTTTCTTGAATGATATTCAAGAAAAAAGTATTCTAGAAAAGTTCATAGAATTAGAGGAAATCCTCTTCTTGGAAGAAATGATCAAGGAATACCCGGAGACACATCTACAAAAGCTTCCTATAGGAATCCACAAAGAAACGATCCAATTAATCAAGATACACAATGAGGATCGTATCCATACGATTTTGCACTTCTCAACAAATATAATCTGTTTTGTTATTCTAAGCGTTTATTCTATTTTAGGTAATGAAGAACTTGTTATTCTTAACTCTTGGGCTCAGGAATTCCTATATAACTTAAGTGATACAGTAAAAGCTTTTTTGATTCTTTTATTAACCGATTTATGTATCGGATTTCATTCACCCCACGGTTGGGAACTAATGATTGGTTCTGTCTACAAAGATTTTGGATTTGGTCATAATGATCAAATTATATCTGGTCTTGTTTCCACTTTTCCAGTTATTCTCGATACTATTTTTAAATATTGGATTTTTCGTTATTTAAATCGTGTATCTCCGTCACTTGTAGTTATTTATCATTCAATGAATGATTGATAAATGATCCACCAATATTAATCCAATTAGAATGTTTCTTACTTTGTAGTTCTACATAAGTATTAAAAACTTTCTATGCGGGGGATTTTCATACTATAGTATTCTAGTAGTATTCTAGTAAAATGATTCCAATAAATAGCAGAATCGTGGATAGGGAACTATACTGGCGACCTACCCAATTTATTGTAGAAATTTTCGGATCAATGATTAGACCATGCAAACTAGAAATACTTTTTCTTGGATAAACGAACATATTATTCGATCTATTTCCCTATCTCTCATGATATATATCATAACGCGGACATCCATTTCAAGTGCATATCCCATTTTTGCGCAGCAGGGTTATGAAAATCCACGCGAAGCGACTGGGCGTATTGTATGTGCCAATTGCCATTTAGCTAATAAGCCCGTGGATATTGAGGTTCCACAAGCGGTACTTCCTGATACTGTATTTGAAGCAGTTGTTCGAATTCCTTATGATAAGCAAGTGAAACAAGTTCTTGCTAATGGTAAGAAGGGGGGTTTGAATGTGGGGGCTGTTCTTATTTTACCGGAGGGGTTTGAATTGGCCCCTTCCGATCGTATTTCTCCCGAGATGAAAGAAAAGATAGGCAATTTGTCTTTTCAGAGCTACCGCCCTAATAAAAAAAATATTCTTGTGATAGGGCCTGTCCCTGGTCAGAAATATAGTGAAATCACCTTTCCTATTCTTTCCCCCGATCCCGCTACTAAGAAAGATGTTCACTTCTTAAAATATCCTATATACGTAGGGGGGAATAGGGGAAGGGGTCAAATTTATCCCGACGGAAGCAAGAGTAACAATACAGTTTATAATGCTACAGGAGCGGGCATAGTAAGTAAAATCATACGAAAAGAAAAAGGGGGATATGAAATAACCATAACAGATCCATCGGATGGACGTCAAGTGGTTGATATTATCCCTCCAGGACCAGAAGTTCTTGTTTCAGAGGGTGAATCCATCAAATTGGATCAACCATTAACGAGTAATCCTAATGTGGGTGGATTTGGTCAGGGAGATGCAGAAATAGTACTTCAAGATCCATTACGTGTCCAAGGTCTTTTGGTCTTCTTGGCGTCTGTTATTTTGGCACAAATCTTTTTGGTTCTTAAAAAGAAACAGTTCGAGAAGGTTCAATTGGCCGAAATGAATTTCTAGACTCGCGGATTTATCGACATCAGGTTCGTAAAAAGAACAAAATTTTTGTTGTCAATTATGTATGATCACAAAAAATCAATTCTGAAAAACCTTTTATTTACCTGCTCTTTTTCTACGAGCTTGGGGGAATCCCTTGTACCGCATTCCTAGTCATAATAGGTAGATTTTTGTTTGAAGAAGACTATTTTATTTGACTTTATGACTTTACCACCCCTTTCTTTGTTTTTTTTAGCCAAATTGATAGGACTATGTTACTATTGCTAGATTGTAATGTCATAAAATGGATCCCTTTTATTCTATTTGAAATAGAATAAAATTGGGATAGATATTAGCATAAGTAAGCGGGTAATAGAACGAACTAGAAATGCGGGGAACAAATAATTCTAGGAGGCATTATTTGTCTTCCTAGTCTTCGACACAAGAAAAGGAATTTTCTACACCCCTTTCTTGTGTCGAAGGGGTAATGATTTTTGATCCTGTTCGTCAAAAACAAAAATTCCTAGTCTTGGTTTCGGTTTTCCAGATGTATCAGAATTTTTTTTGATTTATTATACGTACAATAAAATAGAAAATAAAATCAAAAAAAAAGTAGTGGACAAAAAAAAAAAGAAAACCTATTCAATGAACTTTCCACTTTTCTGAGATACTAAAATAAAATAAATAAATAGGATATAGGATAATAGTATAGATAGTATAGAAAGTATTTGTGCGATATCTAATCTACAGAAATATATATAAT